GGGATTTATAAAAAATCCTTCTAGTTACTTCGTTCTCTATTTCTAATTGCGCGAATCTTGAGGAAAGAAATTTTTGTTTCCACCCGAGCTGAAACAATATGTCGATGGCTTTAGGAAACCAAAGCCATCGTTTAATAGCTATTTCGCTTCAACCTATACAAACAAAAAATTGAAGATCTAGTTACGATTAGAAGTAAACTTTTGTATCTTCCTCCATGGATTCTTTACTCATTCAATTGAAAGTCTTGACCCAACCCCAAAAAAAATTATGCTTCGCGATTCCATACCCCGATGTTCAAATTTCTAATTGATCCTTGGGTACAAATCACGAAAATGTATATTCTTCCTCAAATCGGTTATTGAGAGGTAAAGGATTAAATCCTTTCTAAGAAATAGAGTTTTTAATTGGAACGGAATATGAATAAAACCGAAAGACCCTTTAACTATTTAAGTTGTTAATAGAACGAATCACACTTTTACCACTAAACTATACCCGCTACATTGTAATTATTGTATATGAAAGGACCATTTGTCGAACAAGAGCATTATACGTAATCAAGATAGGATAAGAACAAAATCATTCAATTATGAATTGACGTGTTTCGATGGGGAAACGTAATGAGATAGGAAAATGAAAGCCCATTGAAATAAAGAGCTCCATCTCGTGTTGGGGGAATTTTTTTAGTGTCAGGTCTGCCCCGAAAGAACTATTGAAGTCATAGCATAACAAGAAATTCTCCAAGAATCTATAGCTCTATTTTTTTTTTTCTAAATCAAGTAAATCAAGAAAATGAAAGGAAAAGAAATAATCATAAGAAATGGGATTTATATCTTATATTATAGGAATGGCCCCAGTTTCTTTTGTTCTTGCTTCAATAACAAGTATTTTTGTTTTCAAATCAGATAAAATATTGATTCATTGGAACAAAACAAGAAATGGCCTGGCTAGGTACTGACCAGGCCAGGCAGGGGAATAAAAGAAAGGACCTTTCGGATGAAATCAAAAGGTTATTCGGTATTCTTTCACTTTTTCTATTGGAGATATTCCCGTTATCTAAATAAAATTAGAATTGAATTGCTGATAAACAGATAAAATTTTTCTTTTTCTTTATTCTATTTATAGAATAAAGAAAAAGAAATACTTTTTCTTTACTTCATGGGTAACATAGTAATTATCCCTTTCCAATTGGGAGAGATGGCTGAGTGGTCTAAAGCGGCGGATTGCTAATCCGTTGTACGAGTTTTTCGTACCGAGGGTTCGAATCCCTCTCTTTCCGTTTCTTCTGATGCCTTGATATTTTCTTTCGAATTAAAAAAATATTGAACCTCTTTTTTTTTTTTCTCATAGTTCACTCTCTGGAATAGAGAAAATGAAATTAAAAAATAAAACAAAGATAAATCTTTTCTTTTTTAGTCTTCACGTCCAGGATTACGTCCTGGATCATTAGATAGGAATCCGAAGATGAAGAGAGAAACAAAGAATATCACTACTGTGTAAACGAAGAGTTTGAGAGTAAGCATTACAAAATCTCCAAGATAAGATCATTTTTGGGAAAAAGGGAATAGACTATCCATTTTTATATCACATATTCTATTTTTACACCAAACGAATAAATGAAATGAAGTGGTTTATAGATATAGATAAAAAAAGAATTTGTAGAACTTCATTTCTAATAGAATATTTCGGTATCAAAATTATCTTTCATATCCACAATTAGTTATTGTGGGGGCCTTAATAGGGTTCCTTGTTCACTGGAAGGTCAAAATGAGTAAATGAGATGATTCGTCGCGCCCATCAAGAATTTCCATGTTTGAATCGAGGGTTCATAATGTAAGACTTATCTGATCTTATCAATTGTTAGAATTTTTTTATTACATTTTTTTTTATTGAATAAATCATGAATGTTTGTGGGGCAGTATTAAAGAAAGATCTCATCGAAAACTTACAGCAGCTTGCCAAACAAAGGCTAAGAGAAAAAAGAGCACGGGTATGACTGGCATAACATCTACGATTGGATTGAAAAAAGCATAAGCCTCGGGTAATTTAGCAAAGAAAAAACTACTCGAATGAAAGGCAGAATTAAGACAGATACAGATCAAATTAAAGATATTAAGCATAACAAACATTTCATTCTTGGAGATAATTGTATTTTGATTGAGTTATCAATATAAGGAAAAATGAAGAAAGTGGACAAAAGAATTCTGCTTTTTTTTTTTTTGACGCACCCAATCAAAAATCCCTCAATTCTCACACGAAAATAGAAGGAATCATACTTTCATACAATATCTTAATTGAATTCTATGTAATGATCAATAAATTAAGTTTCATTCTATAACTACATGTGTCAAATCTTAGCAACAATCTAATGGATTCCATAGATATTTGGGCGAGAATTGACGAACAACCAATACCGATATTAGTGTTTATTTGTGTTGAAAAAAAAATGGGGCGTGGCCAAGTGGTAAGGCAACGGGTTTTGGTCCCGCGACTCGGAGGTTCGAATCCTTCCGTCCCAGAGCATTCCGATTTTATCATAACAAAACATAATAAAAAAAAAAAGAAAGATTGTTCTCTTTAACAATCCTCTATCTTTAGAGTGTATCTTTAGAGTGTAACGTGGAATACAATAGAGTGTAATGTTGAATACAATGCGATTCCGTTTTTTTTTTTTTCTATTTCTAATGATTTTTTATGAATAATATCTTTCTTTCTCACAAATAGAATTGAGTACCAATGGCATGCAGATATAACTAAACCTATTTGTGATCGAGGTAAGATGGGAACATGGCTCAATGTATAATATAATTCAAAAAAAAAAAAGGGGATGGGCCGTTCGGTGTATGCACGTTTGGCTCATATATTGAGGTTACTTACTTAGATAAACTTTTATTTATTTGAATTTTCAATGCTGCCTTCTGAATCGAAATGTGAAAGAAAAGCCTTTCTATTCCCTATCTCTAAAGTAGTATAAGGTACTAATTCTCTATTGATCCCGAATTCTAAACTGTTTCATTCATAAAATATGGGGTTAATAAAATGGAATCCTTGTCGAGACTTCTCCAGATAAATATCCGTTCATACCCTGTAGAAAAATAAAGAAAGAACGTATGGATTACTATGTTCCGATTGAGCCAATGACTATTCATGATTCCATATTGAATCAACTCCATACTGGTTCCAAATGAGGGGAATGTTATGGTAAAACTTCGTTTAAAACGATGTGGTAGAAAGCAACGTGCGACTTGAAGGACATGATCAGCTGTGGATTCTTACATCCATCATTTTGTTATATAGGAATATGAATATAAGGTGCTCTTGACTCGACAGAATTTGTTCTACTAGAACCCTATTTTGTTTTAGTTCGGTTTAAGTAAATAGTACACAATGGAGCTCGAGAAGAAATGATTGATTCATTTTTCAGAGGCAAGGATCTAGGGTTAGTGTCAATCAAAAAGTTGTTCCAACTTCGTAAGTATATCTTCGATATAGAAATCAAAAAGGATCCAATTCTAACAAATTCTAACAAAAATTCCTTTTGGATTTGAAACTTTTGTTGGAGTTGAGAAAACTATTTCGATCAAAAGTGTATCACACGGGAATCAATCGTTCGTACGATTTTTCGATAGAAATAAATCACAAAGGGTATGTTGCTGCCATTTTGAAACGATTAAGGATCACCGAAGTAATGTCTAAACCTAACGATTCAAAACAAAGATAAAAGATCCCGTAACAAGACAACGCCATTTTCAACTGTCTCAACAATTGGAGCCGAATAAGGAATCCAAAAAATAGATTCTAAACGAGACAAAAAGGGGGTTAGAGACAGCTCAATAAATGAAATACCAAGGTCTTAAGGAGTTTCTCTTTAACGCTTTGATAATTATTCAACTTGAGTTATAAGTACGAATGATTTTTTTTTTAGGGGAAGCGGGAAGGAAGAAGAAAAGGATCAAAGCATAGTCTAATTGAATTGATTTGCTGATTTTATGGATCTATTTGCCGCTCTATAATATAAAAAAAATGAAATAAATTGAATCTTTTTTCTCGAGCCGTACGAGGAGAAAACCTCCTATACGTTTCTAAGGGGGGGCATTGTTTATCTACATCTATCCCAATGAGCTATCTATCGAATCGTTGCAATTGATGTTCGATCCCGAAGAGAAGGAAGGGATCTTCGGAAAGTGGGTTTTTACGATCCGATAAAGAATCAAACTTATTCAAATGTTCCCGCGATTCTATATTTCCTTGAAAAAGGCGCTCAACCTACAGGAACCGTTCATGATATTTCAAAGAAGGCAGAGATATTTAAGGAACTCCGCGTTAATTAAACGAAATTTCATTTTTGAAATAGAAAAAAAACGAAAATAGGAAAATTCAAAGATGGGGTGGCTCGTAGGCTAGCTTTGTGTAATTTTTTCTTCACCGTCCCCCCCCTCTGTTTTTCCCGGTTTCTTGCTCTATTCATACTTCTCTTATTTACTATTTTATTGATTTTTACTATTTATTGCTCCCGTACGGCTTCATCTTATCTTCATATTATATTAAAATTAAAATGGAAAAAAAAAAAAAAAGAAAATGAAAAAAAAACTAACGGCAAAAATATTTTTGATATGAGAGGAATAAAATAAATATCGAGTGAATAGATGAACTAAGGGGATCTATCAATTTTTTGGATTCCCCTCAATCGGGTGGTTTTTGTTGAGACTCCAAAAAATAGGTTGAGCTCGCTTATTGTACCTTTATGGATATTGAATAAACTCGAGATTTTCTTCTGAACTTTTCTTTATTGTTAGTGAATTTATTTATTTTTTCGATATTTATTATTTGATCTATGTAGTGCCAATCCAACACAAGTCCACCCTTTTTTTTTATTGAAAATTGAAATTCCATTTCTTTTGTTTTCTCAACGTTCATATTGACAATAGTGTATTGAATAAATATAATTTGATGGTGGAGAAATATATCTATTTCTTTTTTATTTTGATTTCGACCCATAAATAAGTTTTCTTTTTTACTTCATGCCGTGTAATGTAAATGGTGGGTTACTTGAATTTAAATTGATGTGGCACAAGAAGTCTCTTCGGAATGAAAAAAAATGAAAGACAGTCTATCAAATTTCTAGATTTATCCGGCAATCTTTTCTATTTTCATTTCATCTGATCCGTTCTTTTTTTTTTATGTTCACAACCAACTATAATATAAAATATACAAAGAATTTTTTTGAGATTTGTTATTTGTTGTGTTTCTAGTTCAATGTTTTGATGGGGTCGTGCAATCCAATCTCTTTCTTTTTATTTTGATTCCGATCGTATCTACACACCAAAATTACATTAATTCGGGTTGCTAACTCAACGGTAGAGTACTCGGCTTTTAAGTGCGGCTAGAATCTTTTACACATTTGGATGAAGCAACGAATTCGTCCATACCATTGGTAGAGTTTGTAAGACCACGACTGATCCTGAAAGGGAACGAATGGAAAAAACAGCATGTCGTATCAATGAAGAACTCTAAGAGTACTTCATCCTTACCGGATCAGTACAAAATCCTGTTTGAATTCTTAGAGCGGTATAAAAAAATAACTTCATGGTTGGTCGAGTGAATAAATGGATAGAGCCGCAAGGCTCCAATTATAGGGAAAACAAAAAGCAACGAGCTTCTGTTCTTACTTAATTCGAAAGATTTCCCGATCTAATTAGACGTTAGAAATGTATTAGTACCTGATTCGGGAAAAGGTTCTCCCATACTAAGTGGATTTTCTATTTTTTGAATCCTAACTATTAACTATATCCCTCGTCTAGGGTGTAAACAAATGTGTAGAAGAAATGGCATATTGATAAAAAGAATTGATTCTAAAGTCAAAAGAGCGATCGAGTTGCAAAAATAAAGGATTTCTAACTATTCCTAATAACGAACACAAACCCATTGGAGGAAAAAAAGAGAATCCATTGATTAGCTTATTTGTCTCCAAGGTATCTCTTCTTTTCTTACTATATACCATACCTTGTTTTGACTTTATCGCACTATGTATCATTTGATCACCCAAGAAACCCCCTGCCTTTGGTTCAAATCTAATTTAAAATGGAAGAATTAAAGGGATATTTAGAAATAAATAGATTTCGGCAACAAGACTTCCTATATCCACTTCTATTTCAGGAGTATATTTATGCGCTTGCTCATGATCATGGTTTAAATGGATCAATTATTTATGAACCTATCGAAAATTTAGGTTATGACAACAAATCCAGCTCACTTGTTGTGAAACGTTTAATTACTCGACTGTATCAACATAAGCATTTGATTAGTTTTGATAATGATTCTAACCAAAATAAATTTGTTGATCATAAGAAGAATTTTTATTCTCAAATGATATCAGAGGGTTTTGCAGTCATTGTGGAAATTCCATTCTCACTGCGATTAGTATCTTCCCTAGAAGGCAAAGAAATAGCAAAATCTCAAAATTTACGATCAATTCATTCAACATTTCCCTTTTTCGAGGATAAATTATCACATTTAAATCATGTGTTAGAGATACTAATGCCCCACCCCACACATCTGGAACTCTTGGTTCAACTCCTTCGCCGTTGGATACAAGATATTCCCTCTTTGCATTTATTGCGATTCTTTCTCTACGAGTATCAGAATTGGAATAGTTTTATTACTAAAAAAAATATATATATTTCCGTTTTTTCAAACGAGAATCGAAGATTATTCTTGTTCTTATATAATTTTCATGTATATGAATGGGAATCCTTATTCGTTTTTCTCCGCAAACAATCTGTTCATTTACGATCAACATCTTCTAGAGCCTATCTTGAGCGAACACATTTTTATAGAAAAATAGAACATTTTTTGGTAGTTTTTCGTAATGCTTTTCAAACCAACCTATGGTTGTTTAAGGAACCTTTCATGCATTATGTCAGATATCAAGGACAATCCATTCTGGCTTCAAAAGGAAATCCTCTTCTGATGAATAAATGGAAGTATTACCTTGTAAATTTCTGGCAATGTCATTTTGACTTGTGGTCTCAATCGGATAGGATTCATATAAACCAATTATCCAAACATTCCTTTTATTTTCTGGGCCATCTTTTAAGTGTACGACTAAAGCCTTCTGTGGTAAGGAGTCAAATGTTAGAAAATTCCTTTATTATAGATATTGCTATTAATAAGTTTGATACTATAGTCCCAATAATTCCTTTGATTGGGTCATTGGCTAAAGCGAAATTTTGTAACGTATCGGGGCATCCCATTAGTAAGCCGACTCGGACTGATTCATCAGATTCTAATATTATCGAGAAATTTGGGCGGATATGCAGAAATCTTTCTCGTTATTATAGCGGATCTTCAAAAAAAAGTAGTTTGTATCGAGTAAAGTATATCCTTCGACTGTCGTGTGCTAGAACTTTGTCTCGTAAACACAAAACTACTGTACGTTCTTTTTTGAAAAGATTAGGTTCGGAATTGTTGGAAGAATTCTTTACAGAGGAAGAACAAGTTCT